TCGATGAACTGATCGGATTAACCAACCAAAGTTGGCCTCAGTCATGATGTATTGAACAGAGGAAAAAGCCTCTGTAACGGTTGGACGATAGTAAAAAGTCATAGCAAAACCCGTAGCTACTTGTACTAGAAAACAAGTAAGTGTGATCCCCCCTAAACAATAAAATATGTTGACATGAGGAGGAACATATTTACTAGTTATATCATCTGCAATCGCCTGAATCTCAAGACGTTCCTCAAACCAATCATATACTTTATTGAGATAGGTAACCCAATGGAACTCCCCCTCTGAGAACCGTATATGAGAATTTCATCTCGTACGGCTCAAGCGGAAACACACAAATACTGATTTCAACGGATATATAATAGAAAATGAAAAACTTCATTAACCACTTGATTTGCCTCGAAGATACGAAGTAACAAAAATCCGGAATCTCTTCTTTGTGATGATAATGCCAAAAAATATCAAGTTGGCTCATCTGTCTTTCTTTATGTTGATCGTTACAGGCCTCTTGAATCTTCTCTTCCCTATTTTTTATTTGTTATTTGATTTATTGTTTTTTTTTGTGCGTACTGCGGATTTACTCTTGTTTTACTATTGATAGGAATTCTCTTGTTGAGACCCTATGAATCAATTGAAACCTCAGATTCATACTAGAACCACGATGATTTAGCCTCAAGCTAAACTCAAAGGTTCTCTGAGTAAGAACCTTTGATGATCACTTATTGAATGAATGGATGTAATGACTCAACAAAATCTAGAGAAAGAGTTATCCTTCGGTCAAAATAAATTTGAAGGAATAAAATTCGTTTGATTTAGGAAATACCTATTTGAATTTTTTTTTTGAGTCCGGTTGCGAGGTCTGAATAAATAGTAGGTATGAATCATAGTTCAAATATTTCTTTTCTTGATCTATTCTATATATTCCGTGCTCCAGATACTAGAATAAATATCCGACGAGGTAGAATCATCTTGATAGAGATAACAGGTCCATTCTATGTATTATCAATAGGATCAATTATAACAAGTCACACACTCATATTCCGGAAATACCGAAACAAAAAAATTCCACGGTCGAACTACCAGAATAGAATGGTCTAGAAATCCAAGTCTAAAGTAATTTTTTCTTTGATTGAAAGACTAGGACTTCATAGTTCTTATAAACCTAACTCATTGAAATTCCATCCAGTAAAACGGAAGAATTATAAATTTCCAAAATAATAGATAGGAATATCGCAAATAGAGCCATTGCGACCCCCATAAGTGGTGTAGTCCCCCATCCCGGAGCTACTTTACCATATTCCGAATTCAATGGTTTCAATAAATCCCCTACAGTAGTTCGTCTTGGCCCAGATCTAGAACTATCCTCAACGGTTTGTGTAGCCATAAATCCTATTTAATGATTGGTTGAGATCTGTTGACTTTGTATACTATTCCGTTGTAGTTGTAAATAAACGATCTTATCGTAGATCCATTGTGATCTTGAAATTATCTAAAAATGGAAACAGCAACCCTAGTCGCCATCTCCATATCCGGTTTACTTGTAAGCTTTACTGGGTACGCCTTATATACCGCTTTTGGGCAACCCTCTCAACAACTAAGAGATCCATTCGAAGAACACGGGGACTAGTTGAAGTAATGAGCCTCCCATATTGGGAGGCTCATTACTTCAATTAAATTATTTCGAAAGGTTATTTCATTTTTTTAGTCGGAACCTTAGGTGGTTCTCGAAAAAAGATAGCGAAAAAAATTATCCCTAAAGTCGAGACTAAAAGGAATGTATAAACCAATGCTTCCATGGATTCGATCGTGGTTTACAATTATAGCTTCCACACCTATTCATTTGGGATCATTTATCATATCATATAAAGAAAGAAAAAAAGTCAAAGAAAGGTGATTCAAGTCAAGATTTCTCTGATACCCAATGTAAAAAAAAAAAAAATAGAGGCGAAAGATACCACAACAATGTCGTATCAGACTACTTGTCTCCTTGTAGTTGGATCTCCAAGTTTTTGGAATGCTCCAAATTCCACTTGAGCATCCAAATCTGGATCAATACCAGCAAAAACATCTCTGAACAAGGTTCTAGCGCCATGCCAAATGTGTCCGAAAAAGAAGAGCAAAGCAAACGTAGCATGCCCAAAAGTGAACCAACCCCTTGGACTGCTACGAAAAACACCATCGGATTTCAAAGTAGCCCGATCTAATTCAAAAATTTCACCTAATTGGGCACGTCTAGCATATTTTTTCACAGTAGCAGGATCAGAATAACTTACTCCATTAAGTTCGCCACCATAGAACTCAACAGTAACACCTACTTGTTCAACACTATACTTTGATTCTGCCCTTCTAAAAGGAACATCAGCTCTCACAATTCCGTCTTCATCTACCAAAACTACCGGAAATGTTTCAAAAAAAGTAGGCATACGACGTACAAAAAGCTCGCGCCCTTCTTTATCTCTAAAGACGGGGTGTCCTAACCATCCAACAGCAATTCCATCCCCATTGTCCATTGAGCCTGCTCTGAATAATCCCCCCTTTGCCGGATTATTACCAATATAATCATAAAAAGCTAATTTTTCGGGAATTTTAGACCAAGCTTCCGATAAACTAAGATTTTCGGCTAGCCCGGCACTAACTCTTCGATATATTTCTTGCTGAAAGTATCCCTGATCCCACTGATAACGAGTAGGACCAAATAATTCGATTGGGGTAGTTGCTGAACCATACCACATAGTTCCAGCAACAACAAAAGCTGCAAAAAAAACAGCAGCGATACTACTGGAAAGTACAGTTTCAATATTGCCCATACGTAATCCTTTGTATAGACGTTGAGGCGGACGAACACTAAGATGGAATAGGCCTGCTAATATGCCCAATGTACCCGCTGCAATATGATGAGAGGCTATTCCTCCCGGAACAAAAGGATCAAAACCTTCCGCGCCCCACGCTGGATTTACAGATTGTACTTTTCCAGTTAGTCCATAAGGATCGGACACCCATATTCCAGGACCATACAAACCTGTTACATGAAATGCGCCAAAGCCAAAGCAAGCTACCCCTGAGAGAAATAAATGAATTCCAAAGATCTTGGGCAAATCCAAAGAAGGTTTTCCCGTACGTTCATCACAGAATATTTCTAGGTCCCAATATACCCAATGCCAGATAGCTGCCAAGAAGCACAAACCGGAAAACACTATGTGTGCCCCTGCCACACCTTCATAACTCCAAATACCCGGATTTGTTATAGTTCCTCCTGAAATACTCCAACCGCCCCACGAATTGGTTATTCCTAAACGAGTCATGAAGGGTATAACGAACATACCTTGTCTCCACATCGGATCAAGAACGGGATCAGAGGGATCAAAAACCGCTAATTCATATAAAGCCATCGAACCAGCCCAACCAGAAACTAGAGCTGTATGCATTATATGAACAGAAAGCAATCGACCGGGATCATTCAATACGACAGTATGAACACGATACCAAGGTAAACCCATGGAAATACCTCTTTATCAAAGAAAAATAGACACTATGCCACTTTATTTTATCGCATTGGAAAAGACTATATATACTAACCATGTACCTAACCTTTTCAGTAGATTCCGTATCAGAAAGGATTAATATTTATTCCATTCCATTGAAAATAACGTGAAAATAACGGAACAATTTTGTTCGTAAGAACAAAGAGAAGCAGATCTATTCTATACCCGATAAGTACCAATACGCAATGGGAGGATTGGTCCCATTTTTGGGGAACGAATGGATAGATACTTGTTTATCATTCGAACGATCGATTTCTTCGTTCAAATTTTTTCTTTATTCATTCTGTCTTACTCTATAAACTTTCCAATCTATGTATCAAATAGAATAAAGAGAAAAAAGGGATGAAGACAATAAACCATTGATTGTTACGTTTCCATATTAAAGTGAAGTATAGTACTAAATTTTTTTCTTTAATTTAATGCCCATTGGTGTTCCAAAAGTACCTTTTCGGAGTCCTGGAGAGGAAGATGCGGTTTGGGTTGACGTATAGTGCGACTTGTCAGACATATTGGGTCATATGGGATTTACCCGTTCTCTCCCCTGATCGAGATATCCTCTGTTTCGCCCAAGAGATATTGTATTGAGTGAGGCATCAATCAATCATTCGGAGCGTGAAGTGCAATTAGATCAATTTATTTTATATTGGGGATCAATATTATCAATTTAAAAGAATTTATGGTTTACTTGGACTGATAAAATAAAGTATCCAGGCTCCGTTCAGAAAATACCAAATCGATAACAAATTGTTAATATAATATATGTATGATTACCACTTGTATCATAAATGATTCTTATACCTACTATTACTTTATACCTACTATTACTATAGTAGTGATAGTAGTGATCCCAAATTGCCGACCAACGGAATAGTATGATGAATACATCAAATAGTTTTGGGAAAGCAAGACAAAAAAAAAGAAGTCATAACAAAAAAATGGTACTGAGACCATTTGTCCTATATGTGCAAATAGAATTCGGACAGATCTTTTCCCGGGGTAGACCATGAACCTAAAAGAATTGAAAGGACCCATTCAGGAACAAGACAATGACATCGTGATTTTAATATCGATGAAACAATACATCAATGATAGGTTAGTTTAATAAGTTCAGTAATCTCTTTTTTTTTAGAGGGAAGGGAGCCTAAACTCATCTCGTTTTTTTTAATAGAAGACCTTTCATTAAGAAAACCTGTTACATAAAAAAAAGAAATAAAGCTGGAATCGACACATTGATTCTTTTTTTTCTTTTTCACAATTTTTTTTTGAACCGTATGTATCCAAAGGTGCACGTACGGTTCCTAAGGGATGCAATTTTGTCCTAATCAACCGACTTTATCGAGAAAGATTACTTTTTTTAGGCCAAGAGGTTGATAGCGAGATCTCGAATCAACTTGTTGGTCTCATGGTATATCTCAGTATAGAAGATGGTACTAGGGATCTTTATTTGTTTATAAACTCTCCCGGCGGATGGGTAATACCAGGAATAGCCATTTATGATACTATGCAATTTGTGTCACCTGATGTGCATACGATATGCATGGGATTAGCCGCGTCAATGGGATCTTTTATTCTGGTCGGAGGAGAAATTACCAAACGTCTAGCATTCCCTCACGCTTGGCGCCAATGAGTTTTTATTTGATTGAAAAAAAAGAAGACTATGCCTTCGCCACATTGATTATAAAAGAAAATTATAAGTAATAATAGCATGGCACTTCGGGTTCGATATGAACAAACCATTATTGTTTTTTCATAACATGAGATTTTGTATCGAGATAGTAGTATGAAATAAAGGTTATTTCCGATTTGATCTTATGTGTCGGGAGTACATTTCAGCGTCACAAACCATTTTTCTTCCACACCAGAAGTCTCTTTCTGATACTTATGCTATGAAAGAAAGAGTACAAAAATGAAAAAAAAAGATCATTTTTGACTTATTTGATCGTATCAAAAAGAAACTTTGGGATTGCTAAATCACAGACGAGATAAATATATAAAGTAACAGAACCATCATAGTATTCTTTTTTACTTCTATGAAAGGAAGGGTGGTAAATGGATCATTCAACGATCTGGATTAGATGGATTCTATTTCTTTCTTCGATAGAATAGAAGAGAAGAAAGGGTCAATTCCATTGCAGAGCCGTATGCAATGAACAAAAGATGCCTGTACGGTTATTCAATTCTATTTGATTTTTTTTCTTGTTATTTTTTTATCCCCTACTTTAGTTTAGCCCAATCATGCGAGATAGAAGAACCGTTCATGATGTTATATCAATATCATCAGGGTTATGATTCACCAACCTGCTAGTTCTTTTTATGAGGCACAAGCAGGGGAATTTATCCTGGAAGCGGAAGAACTACTGAAACTTCGCGAAACCCTAACAAAGGTTTATGTACAAAGAACGGGCAACCCTTTATGGGTTGTATCCGAGGATATGGAAAGGGATGTTTTTATGTCAGCAACAGAAGCCCAAACTCATGGCATTGTTGATCTTGTAGCGGTCGAAAATGAAAATACTGGGAATTTCATATAAATCTATTTTATTTCAAACCATAATTCAAATTTTCTGTGATTTGATATTGAATAGAAATAATTCATGATGATCAATCATCAGGTTAAGATCGATCTAAACCAACCCATTTTATTCTATATATACATATATATACATACGACATGCCAACTATTAAACAACTTATTAGAAACACAAGACAGCCAATAAGAAATGTTACAAAATCTCCCGCTCTTAGAGGATGTCCTCAGCGTCGAGGAACATGTACTAGGGTGTATGTGCGACTCGTTCAGATCATAAGTTCGAACAAATGAGACAATTTTTTCAGTATCAATGACCGGTACCAATGAATAGGATAGATAGAGAAGATCTATCATATACCCATATTGTATATGGAATTTATGGTTTCCATTGGTGCAAATCCAATCATCTAGATTTGAAATAAGAAGCAATTCCCCATTGGTAGCAAATGGTTATCCATTAAGCGGAGGAAATGGTATCATAAGAAGCAAAAAGGTTATGCTCCTTTTCTTGAAAGAACGGACTAACAGGGTCAGCTACCTAGCCAACTTTCATAATTAAATGCCGTCACTGTATGGATAACTCTTTTTGTGAAAAGAGCTATTACTGTAGATAGGTAGAGCCAAAGAGTGTGAACTATACAAGTTAACAATAACATTTGATTAAATGAAAGAAGAGGCTCCGGTGTATAGAGAGGACCTCACCGTTTAAGAGGTAACCATAGAAACGATGGAACCCACTATTTTTTTTTTATTTAGTATCGTTCTAATTTCTTATTTCCAGTGAAATAACTGGAAGGAATAGAATACAAAATCGTGGTTGGGAAGGTCATAGTAGCAAAAGCCATTGGAATTGATATTTTATATATCGGAATAATCCGTTTTGTTATTAATCGACCGGGGAAGGGGAAAAGGATGACTGAAAGAAGAGAAATCAATTAGTTATTCATTAAGCTTTAATCTGATTCAATGACCAGAGTTAAACGAGGATATACAGCTCGGAGACGTCGAACAAAAATTCGTTTATTTGCATCAACCTTTAGAGGGGCTCATTCAAGACTTACTCGAACGATTACTCAACAGAAAATGAGAGCTTTGGTTTCCTCTCATCGAGATAGAGGCAGACAAAAGAGGGATTTTCGTCGTTTGTGGATCACTCGGATAAACGCAGTAACTCGTGAGAATAAGGTATTCTATAGTTATAGTATATTAATACACAATCTGTACAAGAAGCAATTGCTTCTTAATCGTAAAATACTTGCGCAAATAGCTATATCAAATAAGAATTGTCTTTACATGATTTCCAATAAAATTATCAAATAAAGGAGATTCAAAAGTAATATACAGGAATGATTGAAAGGGAATTCCCCGGAGAATGAACTCCGGGAAGATATAGAATAAAAATAAATTAAGATAAGTAGTAGAAATGAACGAACATGTTTCAATAAAAAAAAATATTTCTTCTTCTCCCCCATTTTTGTTTCTTATATTATAACACAAGAATCAAATCAGGATTCTAGGCCTTTTCGAACAAAAATCAATCTGAGCTTGAGTTCCAATTGTATTTTTGAGTCAATTGAGGAGTATGCCTATTTATTTCTGGTTCTAGGACCAGTAGTTCTTGGGATCGACTCAGCTCTCTCAAATTGTTTCTCATTATTAAGAAAAGGTAACAAAGATAAAATACGAGCTTGTTTTATAGCAATAGTAATTAATCGTTGTTGTTTCAAGGTCAATCTATTCACTCGTCTAGATAATATTTTTCCTTGTTCACTAATAAATCGACTAATTAAACTCATGTTTCTATAATCGATTCGATCCCCCGATCCAATTGGGGGCAAACGCCTACGAAAGGATCGCTTGTATTTACGAAAAGGTTGCTTGGATTTATCCATGGTTTATTCCTTATCTCTAAAGTTCTATTTATTTATTCATTTCGGATCCAACCGAAATAGGCTTTGATTCATATATTATTTCATTCATATACTATATATCTATACACATGAAAGAATATCTACATAAAATCGGGTTTGATTTGTATATATTATGTATATTATATATGTTAAGTTCTTACTCTTCCTGTCCTGTTCTTTGGAAAGATCAAACACATGATGTTCCCTTCGATCTATTTCTTGATTTCCCCGTGAATCGTATGCTTATGACAATAGCGACAAAATTTTTGCAATTCTAATCGACTGGGTGTATTGTGGCGATTCTTTTGAGTAATATATCTAGAAATGCCCCGCGATTCCTTATTGACACTATTTCGGACACAACTGGTACATTCCAAAATAACTCTTACTCTGACATCTTTACCCTTGGCCATGAACCTCCTTTAGATTTTGTATCGACTTAACTTAAGTCTTATATTTTCGATCCGAACCGAAGAAGAAGAAAAAAATCAATAGAAGTTACTAGTTAGAAATTCCATTTCTAAGCATTTCGTTGTAATTCTTCTTATTATCTTATCTAATTAATTTATTATCTAATTAATAGAATATGTATTAATATAGTATATATTAAGTTAAGTAATACAAAATAGAATAATAATTAAGTAATACAATTTCTTTCTAACTATCAATTATTTCTATCCTAAATCCCAATATTTCATTTAAGTATCTTTTTTCTATGCTATGATTTCGTAGAGCCCGCCCTAGACTGGATACACATTTGAATTTTATTTCTGTTTTCCCAAATTTGATCTTGGATCTACCGGATTTTTTATGAGGTTCAATACACTTTTTCCTTCTCTTTCCTTACTATTCTAAAGAATTGAAAGGGAGAGGCGAGGTTTTAGTTACGTCATGTGGAATTATATTTCTTCATTTCTTCGCATATCAATAACTAGAATTAAAAAAAGGGGAATGACAGGGCATCTGGGAATAAACGATTAATTTCTATCAATAGACCCGCTAAAGACCCAAACCATAGAGTAGTTAACACAGGTGCCACGGAGAGATATGTTTTTAGATCTCGCATTGAAAATCCTCCTTCTTTATTGTAATACATATATTGTCAGATGCTGTAGTTCAAGATCATTTTTATTTATTTTTACGCGGATTTCCTAACAAAAATGGATATGTACAATGAAACAATAGATGAGATTTTCCTGTCACTAAAAAAGAAAAAGATGACCCCTTCTTCCTGAGCATTACGGATAAATATTCATTCTTTTTTATATGTTAGGTTGGGTTTCAGATGTATATAATTCTTTTATTATATGAAACCAAAAACAAGAAATGACAAGAAAGTTCTATATAGATAGAGGAGAAAATAAAGATGTGGAAAACAAGACAGGTATTTTGTACAATGACACTGTACAACAATTTTAAAAAGGGATGTAGCGCAGCTTGGTAGCGCGTTTGTTTTGGGTACAAAATGTCACGGGTTCAAATCCTGTCATCCCTACCTATTACTTCTCCTATGGGCAGTAACGAGAGATTAATTGAGATCGACGGGGCATAATCTTTCATTTTTGGATACTATATTTATGCGAGATGTGTTAGAAGTTAAGTGGAAAAAAAAATTTCTTTGAAAGCGCTCTTAGTTCAGTTCGGTAGAACGCGGGTCTCCAAAACCCGATGTCGTAGGTTCAAATCCTACAGAGCGTGATTCCGTCTATCTTATGTATGTCGAATCACAATAAAATAACTTAACAAAACAAAGTTGAATTGCAACTGGAATTTGACCTCCTACAGGGAGGAGGTCAATCAAAAAAAGAAATGTTACTCAATCAAAGGTCCAACTGATCACCACGTCTGTATTGTAAATATGCAGTCACAAATAATCCTGCCAAAGTAATAGGAATTAGACCTAAGACGATTCCAAATAGAAAAACTTCAATCATTTCGGTTTGTTTGAGGGGATAAAAAAGGGGGGTAAGATCTATCCCTAAATATTAATCTGAATTATCCGTGAATCTCAATGA